TTTGGATTGATGTAAGTACAGGATTACTTTTATCTATTCTCGAAAGCAAAGGTTAAAACTTTATCTTTATATTATTAAATATTACATTATTCGAATAAAAATTGATTTTAAATGAAAATCAAGCCACGACCCTTACGAACCAACCGTTCTTTTGTATTGACCAAGCAAAAACCTCATTCCTTTAACTGCAAAAAAATCTAAAAGCTATTTTTTTTGAATTTTTAAATGTTTTGCGAATCAAGAGTTTTATACATTGTTTAGTTGAGATAAATTCGAAGAAATTGTTCGAATTGTGTAATCTTCAATTATTGATACAGGTAACCGGCCTAAAGCAATTTGATTATAATTCAATTCATGACGATTATAAGTAGAAAGCTCATATTCTTCGGACATTGATAAACAATTTGTTGGACAATACTCAACACAATTACCACAAAATATACAAATTCCAAAATCAATACTGTAATTAAGTAATCGTTTTTTTCGAATATCAGTTTGAAATTTCCAATCTACAACGGGTAGATCTATAGGGCATACACGAACACATACTTCACAAGCAATGCATTTATCAAATTCAAAGTGGATTCGACCTCGGAAACGTTCTGATGTAATCAATTTTTCGTAGGGGTATTGAATAGTTACAGGTAAACGATTCGCGTGGGACAGGGTAATCATGAAACCTTGACCAATATACCTGGCAGCTCGTATTGTTTGTTGACTAGAGTTCAAGAACCGAGTTAGCATAGGGAACATATCTGAATATCTATAAATAAGTTTACTGGTTTCTTTCTCTTGTTTGAGACAAGTTATGAAGAATAGAATATTCTATTCCTTTACAGTGAAAGAAGCTGGAACGAAGTTGTTAATAATAGATTACCTAAAGAAATAGGTAAAAGAAATTTCCATCCAAGATTTAATAGTTGGTCCATTCTTAGTCTTGGTAACGTCCATCTTGTTGCAATAGAAATAAACAAGAACAAATAAGTTTTAGCCAGTGTAATAAAGATACCTATTATTGTTACAAAAACTTTCCCTCTTTTATTTATGTCAAAAATTTCAGGACTAAATAGGTTTGGAATAGAAAGATTCCAACCCCCCAAGTAAAGAACTGTTACAAATAACGAAGAAACTAGTAGATTTAGATACGAAGCAACATAAAATAAGCCAAATTTTATACCTGAATATTCGGTTTGATAACCAGCTACTAATTCTTCTTCTGCTTCTGGTAAATCAAAAGGTAATCTCTCACACTCGGCTAGAGAAGAAATTAGAAAAATGATAAACCCTATAGGTTGACGCCACAAATTCCATCCCCAAAAACCATATTTTGATTGTGTTTCAACTATATCAACTGTACTTAAACTGTTAGATAATCATAGTCGACAATAACATCACTGTTCTCGTCACTATTACAGAACCGTACATGAGATTTTCACCTCATACGGCTCCTCATAGGTCACAAATCAATATAAGAACCTTTCAACTTTATTTATCTTGATGTATTTGTTGATGTGTTTGTAAGATCGATAGAGAATCAAATTCTTATCCTAAGGCCTATAATTAGACTAATGGAATTCTGTCTGCTAGATTTATAATAAAATAATAAAAAAGTGCTTCGGAATTGATCTCATATTTTAAAAATTTTCATTTTTCTTTGTTAATTAAAAACTTTACCCTTGAATGAAAAAAATAATTTTTAGAGGAATATCACATAGATATTTCAACCTATCTTTTTCTCATTTTCGATTACGAAAAAGCATTTAGACATTGCATTACATAACAAGAATTTTATTTCGTTCCTATTCTCCTTTCTCAGAAAAAGAGGCATTATTCGTATTATCAAAAGTAAAAGATTTCTTCGTTTTGATAGTTATTTACTTAATCAGTGGACAGGAACATACTCTGGATCGAAATCATGGGGAGTACTTCTTAATCATTTCTACCAACTTAAAGCCCCAATTCGAATTACTTTTCTATAAAAAAATATCCTATTGGATAATTTAAAGAATCTCCATTACTAATCCTTTGTGTATCTTGGTCTTCCTAACCATCCACTTATTTTTTTGAATCTCTCATTAGGGTAATACCTCTATGGTAATAGTATAGAAAAAAACCCATACAATTGATCTTTTAAACCCGCTTCAAGCCATGATGATTAATCAGCCAATCTTGGGGTAAACAGCCTTGACTGCTTATGTTTACTTTCACTTAATTCTTGTACATAGGAAATGAGATTGAATTCCTTTAACAGCAAATTTATAAGCCGTTTTATTTCACTCATATAACTATCTGGTTTAATTTATCAACCTAATGATGAATAAAAAAATAGATATTCAAATAATTTAACTTTCTTCTTAGAAAGAAAAGAAATGGAGGAATTTTTATGTCTTACCGAATCACACGTAGAGATATTGATAATACACATAGAGTTAATGGTATTTCATAACTAATTGATTGAGCAGCAGCCCTTAATCCACCTAAAAAGGAATATTTATTATTTGATCCATAGCCTGACATAAGTAATCCAACGGGAGCAAGACTTGAAACGGCGATCCATAAAAAAACACCAATACTAAGATCAGCTAGAATAAAGCGATAGCTAAAAGGAATTATTGAATAACTTAGTAAAATGGATATGACTGCTATGGATGGACCAATACTGAATAAACGAGTATCTCCTCTAGACGGAAGAAGATTTTCTTTGAAAAGTAGTTTTGTACCATCTGCTAAAGCTTGAAGCATTCCCAAAGGACCTGCATATTCGGGTCCAATACGTTGCTGTATCTCTGCAGATATTTCTCTTTCTAACCAAACAATTACTAGTACACCCAGTGTGATTCCTAATACAAGAATGAAAATAGGGACAAGCATCCATACGAGCCCATAAACTTCTTTTAAGGATTCCAATCTGAAAAAAGAATGAATAGCTTCTATTTCTGTTATATCAATTATCATTTCAACGATCAACTTCTCCCATAATGATATCTATACTACCTAGTATCGTCATAATATCAGCCAATTTCATTCTTTTAACTAACTGCGGAAGAATTTGCAAGTTGATAAACCCCGGCGGTCGGATTTTCCATCTCCAAGGAAAAACACTCTGATCCCCGATCAGAAAAATTCCCAATTCTCCTTTTGGTGCTTCGACTCTTACATAAAGTTCTTGCTTGGATAATTCAAAAGTTGGAGAAGGTTTTTTACTAATAAATCGATATTCAAAATCATTCCATTCAGGGTCTTTTATTCTATCAAAGCGCCGGCTTTCTAAATTCTCATAGGGCCCCCCTGGAATTCCTTCCAGGGCCTGTTGGATAATTTTTATGGATTCTGTCATTTCGCCGATTCGTACTAAATAACGAGCTAATGAATCTCCTTCTTTTTGCCATTGAATCTCCCAATTAAATTCGTCATAACACTCATAACGATCAACTTTACGAAGATCCCATTGTATTCCGGAAGCTCGTAGCATTGGCCCCGATAAACCCCAATTTAATGCTTCTTCTCCGCCAATAATACCTACGCCTTCAACTCGTTCTAAAAAAATAGGATTTCGTGTAATAAGCTTTTGATATTCAGCAACCCCAGTTAAAAAATAATCGCAAAAATCTAAACATTTATCTATCCAGCCATGAGGTAGATCAGCAGTGACTCCTCCGATACGAAAATAATTATGCATCATGCGCATACCGGTAGCAGCTTCGAATAAGTCATATATCAATTCTCGTTCTCGCAAAATATAGAAAAAGGGGGTCTGTGCCCCAATATCTGCCATAAAAGGGCCAAGCCATAACAAATGGGAAGCGATACGACTTAACTCCAGCATAATAGCTCTAATATAGCTAGCCCTTTTAGGTACTTGAATATTGCCTAGCTGTTCAGGTCCGTTTACGGTTATTGCTTCTGTAAACATAGTAGCTAAATAATCCCAACGTGTTACATAAGGCAAATATTGTATAATTGTTCGATTTTCCGCAATTTTTTCCATTCCTCTATGTAAATAACCCAATATAGGTTCACAGTCAATAACATCTTCACCGTCGAGAGTAACGATTAGTCGAAGAACACCGTGCATTGATGGGTGGTGAGGGCCCATATTGACTATCATGAGGTCGTTTCTTGTAGTTGGTGTAATCATAAGTTTTTCCCGAGTCAGTCTTCCATGCATTGCTGAAAGTAAAAAGAAATTCATCAAAATTTAAACGACTAAGCTCATCAAGACTAAGCTCGTCAAATGATATCATGCTTCAAATTAACGAGTTTTTATTTCTCGAATATCCAACTCATCAATTAATTCTTTATAGCGTCCTCTATTTCTTTTTGACAAATAGGCTAGTAGTCGTTGACGTTTTCCCAAAATTTTTCGCAAACCTTTCTGAGATGAAAAGTCTTTTTTGTGCAATTCCAAATGTGAAGTAAGTCTCCTTATCTTAGTGGTGAAACTGAATACTTGAAATTCAACAGACCCTCTATTTTCTTTATTTTCTTTTTGAGAAATAATAGAAATTACTGAATTTTTTACCATAAAAAACTCTCCTTTCCCCTTGTACAGATATGGATTTTACCGATCAGTAATAAGTATAAGTAATAATAATGCCATTAATTTTGATGTGGTATATACAATAATTTAATCCAAATAACTCCTTTCTGAATTCAAACCAATCAATCGAATTGGAAATTGGATTTAGATAGGAATAGAAAAAGATTGGTACATTTTTGCATCGAAGAATTTAGACCTAAAATTAAGAAGTTTCTATTGATTCATTTGGAAAACTAATTGAGATATTATTCATAATTCATTTCATATTGAATACTAGAATGAGATGTGAGACAAGAAAAGTACGTGATCTGTATATTTGTTTACTTTCATATACCCTATATTATATATAGATTAATATAGATTATATATAGGGTATATAGAAATAGGGTTTAGGGTATATATAGAAAAATTGTATTATTCACAGAATTTCAATCGCGGATACAGATGTATTCTTAACATACTGAAACGACTGCCATTATTGGTATCAAACCAATAACGATTCATACAAGCTAAATCTTCTAATCGATAATTAGGCCAAAGAAAGAACTTTAATTTCATTAATTGATTTTTCTCTCTATCAAGATAATTATTGTCATGTGAAACTCGGCTGCTGTTTTTTATGTTCTTTCTATTCCAAAATACTGGATTTCTATATGTATAATTTTCATTCTTTGAATTGAAACAAATTAGAATTCTCGCTTTTCTACGACGTTTAAACGATAAAATATTTTCTGGAACAAGTAAATCAAAATTATTTTTGTCTCTATTTTCATTTATTCTTTGATGTGGTGAAATTGTTTCATCCAAATTTGTCCTAGAAACATATCTTTGCTCTTGATATTTTTGATTAATTTGATGCTTACTCTTATGAAGCAACGAAATACCTACGGTTTGGTACATAATAAATTGTCCATCTTTTTTTCCAGACAAACGAAGTGGTTCTACAATCAATACCCCCCTCTTCATTAATTCTGAAAGAGTTAAATTACTTTGAATCGGCATTCTATCCAAATTTATTTCTCTCTTTTGAATGGAGGTTATAGTCATTTTTTTTGGATCTATCAGTCTAAGCAGAAGACAATATGCCTTGATATTATTGATCATTCTTTGATTTAAAGTTGTGCACCATTTCAATTGAAAAACCAAATAACGTTTCAGGAATAAATCTAGTTCTGCTTCTGTATTGCTTTTGTATTGTTTTCTCTTTTTCCCCTTTTTTATGTCCAAGCTTGCATAATTATCTTCAATATCTTTTTGTTGTGAGAGAACGGATCCACGATCTCCTTGACTTATGGGTTCTTTTTCTTCTTGATTTCGATGCTTTTTATTCGAGGCTATCAACAAATTAATCTTTTTCTTTTCATTAATCTTTTTATTTTCACTACTATTTAAATTTAAAAGAAGTAATTTGCTTGGTATAAACCAAGGTTTTGTTTTATATGCCTTATAAAGTAACACAAATTCTGGGAAGAGCCAAAATTTCAGATTCGATATGGGGCGCTTTAGTATTTTTTCATTCATTCCCATCCAATCAAAAAATCCTTTGTGGGGGTTTGGTGAATTGGTTTCTGGAATCATAAGATAAAAAATATTTTTTTTAGAAATTATTTGAGAATTGTTAGTAGGAATTTGAGTATTTTGATTCCTATTGGTATCAATAATGATCCAGGTCTCAATATCGGCTTTTTGGCTAAGATAAAAATTGAAAAATTTCCAATCAAAGTTTTTTCTATCGGCCGATTTTTCCATATATGGAATATCAACCTGTCCTAGATCATTTTGAATAGGGATGTTCCTCAATATATCAAAAAAGGCCTTTTTAGGCCTGTTATAAGTATAATAAATTTCTTGGTTCTTATTTTCTTGAAAGGGAAATCTATAAAAAAAACATTCCGTTTTATTATCATAATTAATAAATTTATATGATAAAAGATTATATCTATAATATTTTCGAAAATTACTTTTTTCATTGGATAATAAATATACTTCCGATTTTTTTTTGGAACCAACCAATTGGTCTTTTTCATATGAATGCCGTTTGCTTAAATTTTCCTTTTTAACTATACAACGCTGGCGAACTCTATTTCGCCATTTTTCTGGTATTAATCTAGACCATCCGATCTGAGATAAATGGTATTGATAATGTCCTTTTAACCAGTTTTTCCATTGATTCGTTTCATAGCTTGGAAGTTTTTTATTTGCTAATTTCGAATGAATCATTCCTTGTCTTTCAAAAGAATCCTTTATTTTAGACTTAAGAAAAGGGGGGATTCTTTGATATTGAACAACAGATCTTACCGAGTTCCTAATTTGAATTTGTGATAATTTGTAAAATACATATGCTTGTGACACGTAGGATAAGTCATAAAAAATACGTGAATTTTCTTTAATATTACTAATATTATCAAATGGCTTTTTTATAGTCGAAATAAATGTAATTGGAGTTTTCTTTTTTTTATTAATTCTTTCTTGTTTTCTTTCATTATTGTAAATCGATTTATCAATAATTTTTTTTGTTACTTTAAGAAAAAGTTTTGTATTTATTCTGGGAATATTAATGATAGATAAAAATAGATCTGTGTAGATTTTTTCAATGAAAATTTTAAAAAAAGGGGGGAATTTATAGATTAATCGAGCATTTCTTCTTTTTAATATTTGCCATTTTTCGAATCTTTTAGCATTAGAATTTGTTTTGTTAGGACTAAGATTTTTTATTCTTGGAGTTACTTTTTTTTTCTCTTTTGAGATTCTTTTTATTTGATTTCGAATTTTACTTGTTCTATCAGCGAGATCCTTCGTTTTTTTTTCCGTCAATGAATAATTTGACGAACTCGGAGATGCAATTTGATTAAATGATTCGTGAATTATCTGATTGCTTATCATGGAATCTTTTTCTTCTTTAATTTCGCTTAATTTATATACTTCTCTTAATCTAAATAATAGAATTGGATTTACTTTTG